TCATTATATTATGCACAGATCAGGATGGCGAATTCTTAAGCTAAAATGGCGAGCTCTTAAGCTAAAATTGTGGGGATTGTGGGCACCGATAAGTGAGATTTCAAGTGATATTTCATGGAAGTGTTGCCGTAGGCTTCTTCGGGTCGAAGAAATGATTCATCGAAATAATGAGTCACCGTTGATATCGACACATCTGAGCTCGCCAAATGTTCGGGAGTTCCTCTATTCAAGCCTTTTACTTCTTCTTCTTGCTGGATGTCTCGTTCAGGTACTTCTTTTCTCTGTTTCCCTAGACTCTAGTGAGTTACAGACAGAGTTCGAGAGGATAAAATCTTTGACGATTCCATCATACACGATTGGGGTGTACAAACTTGTGGATGGGTATCCTAAACCTGAACCGAATTCTTTCTGGTTAAAGAATCTCTTTCTAGTTGCTCGGGAACAATTAGAAGAGTTTCTAGCAGAAATACTGGGTTTTGCGCTATTTGGTGGTGGTCCCGCTTATGGGGTCAAATTTATACAGAAGATATTTTTCAATCTCATCGATCTCATAAGTATCATACCAAATCCCATCAATCGAATCCCTTTTTCGAGAAATACGAGACATCTAAGTCATACAAGTAAAGAGATCTATTCATGGATAAGAAAAGGACAAAGGTTTCAGACTCATGATGAAATAGAATCCTGGATCGAGACCTGTGATTGGTTTTTGGATAAAGAGAGAGTTTACTCGTTTCATTTCTCCACCTTAAGGCCAGAAAAAGGGATTGATAAAATTCTATGGAGTCTGACTCATATTGATCATTTAGTAAAGAGTGACTATGGTTATCAAATGTTTGAACAAGCGGGAGCAATTTACTTACGATACGTAGTTGACATTCATCAAAAGGATCTAATGAATTATGAGTTCAATACATCCTGTTTAGCAGAAAGACGGATATTCCTTGCTCATTATCAGACAATCACTTATTCACAAACCTCGTGTGGGGCTAATAGTTTTCATTTCCCATCTCATGGAAAACAAAAAACTTTTTCGTTCCGCCTAGCCCTATCCCCCTCTAGGGGTATTTTAGTGATAGGTCCTATAGGAACTGGACGATCCTATTTGGTCAAATCCCTAGCGACAAACTCCTATCTTCCTTTCATTACGGTATTTCTGAACAAGCTGGATTTGAAAAGAGCTATTGATGATCTCGATCCTGAGGACTATATGGGTGCGCTTGATGATGTGGATATTGATGGTATTGATGATGATAGCGATCCTGCTAAGGACTATATGGGTGCGCTTAAAGATGTGGATATTGATGGTATTGATGATCGCGACTCTATTTATTCGAACTTGGACTCGGACCCGGAGCTGAGGGAGGAGTATACGGTGGATGATGAGATGCTTAGGTATATCATCGGGTTGGAAATAGACCTAGCTTCTATCAACTTGCAATTCGAATTGGCAAGAACAATGTCTCCTTGCATAGTATGGATTCCAAACATTCATGATCTGTATGTGGATGAGTCGGAGTCCCTCGGTTTATTATTGAACTATCTCTCCGGGGATTGTGAAAGATGGTCCACTAGAGATATTCTTGTTATTGCTTCGACTCATATTCCCCAAAAAGTGGATCCCGCTCTAATAGCTCCGAATAAATTAAATACATGCATTAAGATACGAAGGCTTCTTATTCCACAACAACGAAAGCACGTTTTCACCCTTTCATATACTAGGGGATTTCACTTGGAAAAGAAAATGTTCCATACTAATGGATTCGGGTCCATAGCCATGGGTTACAATGCACGAGATCTTGTAGCAATTACCAATGAGGCCCTATCGATTAGTATTACACAGAAGAAATCAATTATAGACACTAATACAATTAGATTCGCTCTTCATAGACAAACTTGGGAGTTGCGAGCCCATGTAAGACCGGTTCCGGATCATGGGATCCTTTTCTATCAGATAGGAAGGGCTGTTGCACAAAATGTACTTATAAATAATTGCTGCCTTATAGATCCTATATCTATCTATATGAAGAAGCAATCATGTTACGAAGGGGATCCTTATTTGTACAAATGGTTCTTCGAACTTGGAACGAACATGAAGAAATTAACGATACTTCTTTATCTTTTGAGTTGTTCTGCCGGATCGATCGCTCAAGATCTTTGGTCTCTACCCGGACCCGATGAAAAAAATTGGATCACTTCTTATAGACTCGTTGAGACGGATTCTGATCTAGTTGATGGCCTATTAGAAGTAGTAGAAGGCGCTTTGGTGGGATCCTCGCTTCTTCGGCCCGAACCAAGGAATCCCTTAGAGATGATGGAAAATGGATCTCGTTCTATCTTTGATCGTAGATTTCTCTATGAATCGGAGTTTAAAGAATGGGCAGAAGGCACCGACCCGCAACAGTTAGCGGAGGATGCAGTCGATCACATAGTTTGGGCTCCTAGAATATGGCAATCTTGGGGCTTTCTATTTGATTGGATCGAAAGGCCCAATGAATTG